CTATATTTCTGACCAGGAGCGGGACCTATAACAAGAATATTTCTTTTATTGGGCCTATAATTCTGAAAAGACAGATTGCCTATCTTTTCTTTCATCTCAGGAGAAATACGATCGGGAGGAGCTAATTCGAATCCCTCTGGTAAAATAAGAACAGCCCCCACATTCAAACCTCCCTTTTTACCATTAGCAAGAACTTGTTTCAGTTGCATATCATAAGGGATTCTAACAACTGCTTCGAATACAGTATCAGGAAGTACAGCTTGTGGAACTTCAATATCCACAGGCTTATTAGCTAAATGACAATTGGCACATACAATTCGTCCAGTCGCTTCGCGCGGATTTTCATAACCCTTCTGCGCAAAAATGGGATATGCGTTTGAAATGGATGTATGAGTTATTATATATATCATAATCGATACAGAAATAGATCGAGTTATCTGTTCCCTTACCATAAAAAAAGTATTTCTATTTTGCATGATCCAATTATTGATCTCGAAATTTCTACAAAAAATTAGGTAGGTAGCTAATATAGTTCCCTATCCATGAGTCTGGCATTGTAATCGAATAATTGTACTGGAATATCCAAGAATACTTTGAAGAGCTAGAAATATAAAGAATAAGTAAGATTGAAATCCTTTATTTATGCATAAAGAAAAGAAACTTTTTGAGTTGATTGATAAAAAAATAGTAAATGACTTCTTTATTCATTCATTGAATGATAAATGACCACAAGTGAAGGAGATACACGATTTAAATAATGGAAAATCCAATATTTCACAATTGTATCTAGAATAACTGGAAAAGTGGAAACAAGACCAGATATTATTTTCTCATTATGAGCCAATCCAAAATCGTTGTAAAACGAACCAATCATTAGTTCCCAACCGTGAGGCGAGTGGAATCCAATCCATAAATCAGTGACTAATAGAATTGAAAAAGCTTTTATTGTGTCACTTAGATTATAAAGAAATTCCTGAACCCAAGAATTAAGAATGGAAAGTTCTTTACTACGCATAATAAAATAACCACTTAGAATAGTGAAACAGATTATATTTGTCGAAAAATGAAAAAAGATATGTAAATTATATTCACTGCGTGTTTTGACCAATTGCATAATTTCTTTATGGATTCCTATCCGAAACTTTTCTAGATGTGTACCCGGGTATTCCTTTATTATTTCATCTAATAAGAATAATTCTTGTAATTCTATGAATGTTTCTACAATCTTCTTTTCTTGAATATCATTCAAAAGTGTTTCAGATTGCCCGATATTCCACCAATCTGTAATCCAAGGTTCCAAATATTTATTAAACACTAGAGAGACCCACCAGGGTAAAAATACTATAAATGCAAGATAAGGAAGAGAGGTTAATGTTTTCTTTTTTTTCACTTTTGATCTCTGAATTGTTAATGAACTTGCTTTATTCGTCGACTTTATCTTATTTTTGAAGCATGAGTTTTATAACAAGATATGGAACCTATGGATCTATTCCCTATTTTTGTATAATTTTTGAATCCTTAAATGTAGAAAAAATAGGGAAATGGAAGAAATAAGGATTTACTTTGGATCAGAAAAGAGTAATAAGCAAATGTTGTTCTCAAATATTCCAATTGGACAAATTAGAACCAATTGAATCTCCGTTTGTTATTTTTGCTGAATACTAAAAAAACTTTAAGTGACGAATATCATTTTGATTTCCAAACAAAAAAAATGAGTGGGTGCCTAAAAGTTCTTATTTCAAAAAATTTCAATTGGTACATCCAAGAAATCGGCCAATTCCACAGCTTTTTGTTCTATTTGTCGTGCAGTAAAATTCTCATCAGTATTAATTAAGGGAATGACTCCCTGACCCCATATTTCTATATAAAGGACACGACGAGGATAAAGAATGGTTTTACTCTCTATTTTGATTGCCTGGATATCCTTGATAAAGAAACGAAGGAAGATTCGACGGTTTTTTCCAGGAAATCCCCAACGAAAAATACATCCTATTCCTTCTTTCCTATCAAATCGATCATAACCACTACCGATATTCAACAACATTGTACACCATAAATAGGAGCTAATAAATAAACCCGCGATTCCATAGAAAGACATCACGATTCCTTGTGGAAAAAAAACAATTTGCTCATAGGGAAATACAGATATCAAATTCCTACCAAAATAACTGGAAGTTCCAACTACTAAAAATCCTAGCGAACCTAAAAAAAGGATACAGGCCCAGCAAAAATTACTTGTTTTTCTAGATCCCCTTATAAGTTCTATCCATATATGTTCTGATCGCCAATTCATATTCTACTATACTAGATCCTCTTGTATTTGATTGGAATTCAGAGAATAATTCAAATTCATTTGATTTTTATTTTATTGCCCCCGAAGTAACTCTCATCAACTAGTACTATTTTATTGTGAACCATTAGCAACAGTAGGTTAAATAGATTTCCAGTTTATATTTTACATATTAATTGATCCTCTTCTCTTTTTAACTAGCTATATTCCTATATACAGGATTTAGTCATATATCATGTAGCCATTAATAGCTCTTTCGTTTTTTTTTTTTTTTTTTGATAAGGAACCACATATCGTACCAAAATTCACTAAACGTAAACCTTTATTATGATTTAGTGTTGAAATTAATTGATCAGACTTGTTCCGATCGCATCTAGACAATCTTATTTTTTTGGACAAAAAAAAATAAAGAAGCCATTGCAATTGCAGGAAATACTAGGCCCACTAAGGGCACAAAAAGAGAGGGTAAGTTGAGATCTGTCATAGAATACGTGCCTCGATTTAATATTTGTACCTCTTATAAGGAAAGATATCTTATGATAAGTATATCTATTATAAATAATATTAAGTAGTTAATAAGTGCAAGGAATAAAGAATATAGAACTAAATTAAGTGTACCTTTTTATTTATACACAAATATGTATGATAATCGACTCTAATCCTTTTTTTATTCTTCTTCTTTCGGTCTTATCTTAAAAATCGGATTAAAAATTTACGACTCTAATTAATCTAATACAGGGATTTCTAATAAAAAAGAAAAGTAGATTCTCAGAGAATATAGAAATTATTTCTATTCCCTATTTTATTTCTTTTATATTTTTGTATCCCCTACTATATTTATGTATTATTTACTATTATTATTTTATTTAAATATTATTTACATTTTCATATAATAACATATTCTAATTTAATTACTTATTTTCCATTTTCATAGAATTAAATCCTAAGAAAATATAAATAATATTAATGAAAAGAATATAAAAATTCCAATTAATTAAGACTATACTAAGACATAATAAGAGCGGAATTTTTTTCCCTAATTCCTATTTAAATTTCTGTAAGAAAGAATCCTGTTTATTTAATAGAGAGTGATTAATTACTAATAATGAATACCGATAGGATAAAAAAGGACCCTGGGGAAAAATAAAAAAGAATTATCTTAAATTTTGTATTCTTACTACAAGTGGACTTATGTGACCCAAGAAAACCCCATTCTTCTTATTTTTTTTATTACAATGAATTAAATACTTGTTCGCTATAAACTAAAAATAATTAAATAACTTTAATTTTTTTTTTTTCTATTTAAAAGAAAGAACCTATGGGGCTGCAATAATTCACTCAGAACACCCTTTAAAAGATTACGTGGCACGATTGAATCGAATAAGCCTTTATGGAATAAATACTCAGACGCTTGTGAACCCTCGGGTACTTTTTTATTTAATGTTTGTTCAATTATTTGTTTACCCGCAAATGCAATGTAGGTATTAGGCTCAGCAATGATGACATCTCCCAACATAGCAAAACTGGCTGTAACTCCGCCAGTTGTAGGAGATGTAAGGATTGATACATAGAATAACTTTTTATTTAATTGATAATTATATGAAGCAGAAGAAATTTTAGCCATTTGCATCAAGCTCAAACTACCTTCTTGCATGCGCGCTCCTCCAGAAGCACACACGATAATAACGGGTAGATATTTCTTAGTAGCATATTCGATTAAACGGGTTATTTTCTCGCCTACTACCGATCCCATACTACCCCCCATAAACCGAAAATCCATAACCCCAATTGCTATCTTAATACCATTTAGTCGACCTAAGCCTGTTTGAATAGCTTCAGTTAAACCGGTCTTTTTTTGATAAAAACGGATACGATCCCTATAAGGATGTTTCTTGGAATGAAATCTAAGGGGATCCCTAGATATCATATCCTCATTCATGGGATCCCAAGTTCCTGTATCAATCAAAAGTGATATTCTATCGTAACTACTCATTAGAAAATGATATCCACAATGTTCACAAATATCAATTTGTGATTTAAAAGATTTTGTATAACTTAATGTAAAACAATTTTCGCATTGAACCCATAAATGCCTGTATTCTTTTCTTATATCAAAATAATTAGAGCTTTTTCTTATATGAGAATAACTACTATTTCTCATGCTATAAAATTTTTTTTTAGTACAAATAAAATTCCAAAGAGAACTGTCATTGTCAGTATATCCCTTAATGTAAGTACGCATTTCAAAATGAAGATAACTATCAATGCAACTATTATTCCAACTAGATTGAGTATCAGACATGTAATTATAATAGTAACTCTTAAATCCACTATTCGGACAACTATCTAAATTCAGATAGTTAGAAAAAGAACTTTCTAGTTCATTCATAAAAGAAATAGAATTGTCAATCTTTAAAATACTATTTTTAATATCCAAATATACCGAAGAACCGTCGCCATTATTATCTATAATTAAAAAAGTGTCATCGGAGATCAAACTCCAAAAGTCCCTAATATCAACTAAATAATCAACATTACCGCAATTGCAACTCGCACTAAGTTTTTTTTTTTTATTTGTATCGTTTAGAATAGGGTTGTCATTTTCCCTAATACACCCACCAATAGGACCAAAACCATACATTGATTTATTTAGCTCACACCCAGCCTTATTATATAACATTGAATTGAACCACCTTTTTTCCATAGCTTTTTCTTGCCCTTTATTTGCAAATACAATAGATGAATAGTCAATAATTATTTTTTTTATTTCCCATACTAATTAAACATATAGATCCAATTGAATTGGTAAGATCGTTAATTAAGAAAATAAAGAATACATAGTGAAAGAAATAATTATCTTTATACCAAAAGTGGTTCAAGCAAGTTTAACTCATAGAAGAAGGCACGAGCGTTGATACTTTTCGGATAGGACCCCGGTATTTCAAGAAAAAGGAGGGGTCCTAGCTCTGTGCAATTGAATTTCCAGTTAGATTGGATTGGGGTTAAGCTGTAATTTATAACCAGGGTCTTGTTATTATTTTCAATTCAAAAATGAACAAGGATTGAGTATACCAAAATAAAAGTGTCTCACCAAGACTTTTTGATCATGTAAAAAAAAAAAAAAGGTTTTACGTAATTGTAATTAACTTACGAAAATTTCACTCACGAAGATTTATGAATAAGAGAATCTTTTTTGTCCAAGATTTGATGATTTGAGAAATAGGAATTGGATTGAATCTATCGAAATTAATTGCTTTTTGATTTCGTTTTGCTGTATCCGTTGTATTCATAAAAATATGCGGTAATGTTTTCATTTCTATGGAAAAACGAAGTGAATCAATGCCAACCCAACACAAACAAGCACTAAATGATGAAATGAAAACTATAAAATACAAATAAAGAATGTGAATGCAATTCCTAGGGCTATACGGATTCGAACCGTAGACCTTCTCGGTAAAACAGATCAAACTAATGAATATCTAAATGATTCAAACTGTTTCAAAGACCCAACATGCATTTTGTTGCATTGGGCTCTTTCATCAACTGATGACAAGATCAGTTAGTTCACCATATTTTTTCTTATCTTTACAGGAAAAGTAAGAAGATAGTGAGATGGCTCCATGTGCTCTGATTCATTACTTAGATTCTGACCCAAGAGCAATACCAAAGTGTTTAAAAAAAGGGATTTCCTTGACGTAGGTCTGCCTCCGGCCTAGATTCAAATGAAACTTTTAAAAAAGTGAAATCGAGTCTCTATCGTACGCTCCAAGAGTAAAATATGACACTTTATACACCTTAAAGTTCATAGGACGATAAGAGGTTATTTTGAGGCCCTTATACTCATTATGCCTAGCATTGAATAGACTTAATATTTACCTTATCAATTCTCAAATCAATGATGAGTTCCATTTGGCATCTGAATTCGTATCTGAATCGGATTGAACCAAATAAATATTTGTCAGGCTATTGTCCTCTTATTCTTTCGAATCACTGGAGTAAGACATTCATTTCTCAATAAGACCAAATATATTAATTGCATAATGTACTTTCTTGAAAAGCATTGGCGCACGTGTAAACGAGTTGCTCTACCTAACTGAGCTATAGCCCTTGTCATAGATATCTTACCATATTGGTAATTTCTTGTCAAGATTAATATTAATTTCTTGCCAAGATAAATATTTGATGATCCAGAAGATAACTCTCTAAGAAGTTTTTTATTTCTTATTAAGAATTGATTGGTATTGCCTAGAAGTAAGATTCCATCTATAATTCACGAAGCGGTGGGTCTCTTTTTTTCTTTGTAGTGAGAAATGACCTACTTAACTCAGTGGTTAGAGTATTGCTTTCATACGGCAGAAGTCATTGGTTCAAATCCAATAGTAGGTATAACTTATTAGATACCGCTGGTTCCGGTATCTAATAAGTTTTTTTACACATCTTTTTTTGTCTCAGATTATACTTTACTTGATTGTATTGAATTATCGGAATTCAAAAATGAAGTATAAATAAGGATAACTTCTTTTAATTGTTCTGGTATATCAACTAACAGGAAATGGCATCGATAAACTTTACTAGGAAATGACATTGATAGATTCGACTCGCGTTCTAGCTCGCCTGAGAGCTAAATTCGCCTCAATTGTTTGTCTCTTACCTTCTGCTTTACTCAAGTTGGTTTTAGCTATTTCAAGAGCTTTCTTAGCTTCTTGTGGATCAATATCAGTACTCATTTCTGCATCATTTCCTAAAATGGTGATCTCATTATTACCTATTCTAGCGAAACCGCCCATTAGAGCCACTGTTAACCATTGGTCGTTGAGGCGTATTTTCAAAAGACCTATATCTACAGCTGTGGCAATAGGGGCGTGGTTTGGTAATACACCGATTTGTCCACTATTAGTAGATAAAATAATTTCGTTCACTTCGGAATTAAAAATAATTCGATTAGGGGTTAGTACACAAAGATTTAAGGTCATTTCTTCAATTTGCTCTCCACTCCTATTCTAAGTTGGTAGCTTTCGCGGTAGCTTCTTCGATGGTACCCACTAAATAGAAGGCCTGTTCGGGAAGACTGTCTAATTCTCCGGAAAGTATAAGTTGAAATCCTTTAATTGTTTCTGCAAGACCCACATATTTCCCTGGAGAACCCGTAAATACTTCTGCTACGAAGAAGGGTTGGGATAAGAAACGTTCAATTTTTCGTGCTCTTGCTACGGTTAAACGATCCTCTTCGGATAATTCGTCCAAACCAAGTATAGCTATAATATCTTGAAGTTCTTTGTAACGCTGTAAAGTTTCCTTAACTCTTTGCGCAATTTCATAATGTTCCTCACCAACGATCCAAGGTTGGAGCATAGTTGATGTTGAATCTAAAGGGTCCACTGCTGGATAAATACCTTTGGCAGCTAATCCTCTTGATAGTACGGTAGTAGCATCTAAATGTGCAAATGTCGTGGCAGGGGCAGGGTCGGTTAAATCATCTGCAGGTACATAAACTGCTTGAATGGAAGTTATTGATCCTTGTTTGGTAGAAGTAATTCTTTCTTGCAAAGAACCCATTTCCGTACTAAGGGTAGGTTGATAACCCACCGCGGAAGGCATTCTACCTAAGAGGGCGGATACCTCTGATCCCGCTTGAACGAATCGAAAGATATTATCAATGAATAGAAGTACATCTTGCTCATTAATATCCCGGAAATATTCTGCCATGGTTAGGGCAGTCAAACCCACCCTCATACGGGCTCCCGGCGGCTCATTCATCTGACCATAGACTAAAGCTACTTTTGATTCTGCAATCTTGTCTTTGTTAATAACTCCGGATTCTTTCATTTCCATATAAAGATCATTTCCTTCACGAGTGCGCTCGCCTACTCCACCAAATACGGATACACCCCCATGAGCTTTAGCAATGTTGTTGATCAATTCCATGATGAGTACTGTTTTACCCACTCCAGCCCCTCCAAAAAGTCCAATTTTTCCTCCACGACGATAAGGAGCTAAAAGATCTACTACTTTAATACCAGTTTCAAAGATTGATAATTTTGTATCTAATTGTATAAAGGTGGGTGCAGATCTATGAATCGGAGATGTTGTGCCAGTATCTACAGGACCTAAATTATCAACGGGTTCTCCAAGAACGTTGAAAATTCGCCCGAGAGTAGCCCCACCGACTGGAACACTTAATGGAGCTCCCGTGTCAATCACTGCCATTCCTCTCGTCAGACCATCTGTTGCACTCATAGCTACAGCTCTAACTCGATTATTTCCTAATAATTGCTGTACCTCACAAGTCACATTTACTTGCTGACCATCACTATCTCGACTCTTAACTACTAAAGCGTTATAAATATTAGGCATGTTCCCCGGTGGAAAAGCAACATCCAGTACGGGGCCAATAATTTGAACAATTCGCCCTAGGTTTTTTCCTTCAAGTGCAGAAATCGTAGGATCAGAAGTAGTAAGACTCATTCTCATAATCATGATAAAGTAAAATATGTCAAAATTTATTGGAAATATTTCTGAATCGAAAAGAAAATGTCCGATAGGAAGTGGATCGATTAATTCAATAAGGCATGGAATCCATAAGAAAGTTAGTACTCAATTTAGTCAATATCGTCCAACCGACCAAATAGAATTCAATCATTTACTCATTCAATAATTTCATTTTCAAGTTCAACTAACCCTTTTTTTTTATTGCAATTTTAAAGTATCAACAAAATCACAAGTATAAGAATAAAAAATGAGGAAGTATCACTCATTTATTTATCATTATATAGAATTTCATTCATATTAGGGTTTTATTATCTATAGAATTTGAACTTAAATTCGATTTATAATTAATTCATTATTTCTCATTGGATATTGTTATTTACTTTTTTTATATGGATTTTAGTCTATTCTTTTTTTATACTTTTTTATGGATTAATTATGCTTATTTTCACATATAGAAGTTACATATACAACGTATATCAGTGTCAAGACCGAATTTTTCTTTAGTATATATTAGATATTAAAATGCAATAAAAAAAAAATAGGATTTTTATAAATTATAAACTTACAAAACAAGTATTGGGTTGCGTCATACATATCAAAGAGTATACAATAATAATGTATTTGGTGAAAATCAAATACGTGGTCTTATTTTATTGATTAAATTAGTAGAAAATTTTAGTTTAATTGAAAATTTTTGGAATCGCTTTTTTTTTTTCAAAGATTTAATTCACGCTTATTCCATGTCGAGTAGACCTTGTCGTTGTGAGAATTATTAATTCATTAATTGTAGGGAGGGACTTATGTCACCACAAACAGAGACTAAAGCAAGTGCTGGATTTAAAGCTGGTGTTAGAGATTACAAATTGACTTATTATACTCCTGAATATGAAACCAAGGATACTGATATCTTGGCAGCATTCCGAGTAACTCCTCAACCGGGAGTTCCGCCTGAAGAAGCAGGGGCTGCAGTAGCTGCCGAATCCTCTACAGGTACATGGACAACTGTATGGACTGATGGACTTACAAGTTTGGATCGTTACAAAGGGCGATGCTACCACATCGATCCTGTTGCTGGTACTGAAAATCAATTTATTGCTTATATCGCTTATCCTTTAGACCTTTTTGAAGAAGGGTCCGTTACCAACATGTTTACTTCCATTGTGGGTAATGTGTTTGGGTTCAAAGCTCTTTCAGCTCTACGTCTGGAAGATCTGCGAATTCCTCCTGCTTATTCCAAAACTTTCCAAGGTCCACCCCACGGAATCCAGGTTGAAAGAGATAAATTGAACAAGTATGGTCGTCCCCTATTGGGATGTACTATTAAACCAAAATTGGGATTATCCGCGAAAAACTATGGTAGAGCTGTTTATGAATGTCTTCGCGGTGGGCTTGATTTTACCAAGGATGATGAAAACGTGAACTCACAACCATTTATGCGTTGGAGAGATCGTTTCTTATTTTGTGCCGAAGCTATTTATAAAGCACAATCTGAAACTGGTGAAATTAAAGGGCATTACTTGAATGCTACTGCGGGTACGTGTGAAGAAATGATAAAAAGAGCCGTATTTGCAAGAGAGTTAGGAGTCCCTATTGTAATGCATGACTATATAACAGGAGGATTCACTGCAAATACTAGCTTGTCTTATTATTGCCGAGACAACGGCTTACTTCTTCATATTCACCGGGCAATGCATGCGGTTATTGATAGACAGAAGAATCATGGTATGCATTTTCGTGTATTAGCTAAAGCATTACGTATGTCTGGTGGAGATCATATTCATTCTGGTACAGTAGTAGGTAAATTAGAAGGTGAACGCGAGATGACTTTGGGTTTTGTTGATTTATTACGTGATGATTATATTGCAAAAGATCGAAGCCGTGGTATTTTTTTCACTCAAGATTGGGTCTCTATGCCGGGTGTTTTGCCTGTGGCTTCAGGGGGTATTCATGTTTGGCATATGCCTGCCCTGACTGAGATCTTTGGAGATGATTCTGTACTACAGTTTGGCGGAGGAACTTTAGGACACCCTTGGGGAAATGCACCGGGTGCAGTAGCTAATAGGGTGGCTTTAGAAGCGTGTGTACAAGCTCGTAATGAAGGGCGTGATCTAGCTAGTGAAGGTAATGAAATTATCCGTGAAGCTTGCAAATGGAGCCCTGAACTTGCCGCTGCTTGTGAAGTGTGGAAAGAGATCAAATTTGAGTTCAAACCGGTAGACACGATAGACTAAACTAGATAAACGTGCATAATTCAGTAATTCCTGTTTATTCTTCTAAGTGTAATTAACTAAACTCGGCTCAATCCTTTTTTTTTATTAAAAAAGGATTGAACCGAATAAAGAATGAGCGAACCTCCGCCACCTTTCTTATAATATTTGTATATATCTTCTTTTCTATATATCCATATCAATAAATTATATCTATAAATATGTCCAAAATAGACAGACCTTACCTATAACTTAACTTACATATCCAAGATAAGATCTAAGACTAAAGGACTCCATATTTCTTCCATATTTCTATGGTTTCTTGTTGGATCCATAATTGATTTTATGGGTCTTTGCAATTGCTTGGTAGATTTTTTTCTACCCTTTGGTTTTTGTTTTAGACCATAGACCAAGGCAAGTATATCTTTTACACATTCTGTATATTGTCTCTTTCGTTCCGTGTTGCATTGCAATAAAAACTTATTTTTTTATTCAATTATAAGAAATTCTTCATAGGAAGAAAAAAAAATTTCTTTTCGATACAAATCTGTACACGAGATGAGAGAAAACCTTATTTGAATTTATTTACATTTCTAATAAATTTATTGAAATGTTAATTGGTCTATTTATCAGTCTGTCGGAACGGAATGACATGACTCTTTTATTCCAACTTGAATTAAATAACTTAATTGTTTCTCAAAGGACCCCGTATAATAAAGATTTAAGGTTTCTAATTTTGGTTTGGTATAGAAGTTATGAGTTTGTATATGTAAGTAAGGATTCCTCCCAATTCAACCAAAGGAATATATTAATAATCTATTAATAAAAGGATTAATAAATAAAAAAATATAGAACAAAGGGAGGGAATCCAATTTATCATTAGATGATATTTAAATATCTATATCGAATCTGCAATAACCCTCTCTGGGGATTTTAATAAAAAAAAGTGTTATTTTTATTTAATTTATTTATTAAATAAATTGCAAAATATAAAAAAACCAATAAAAAAAAAAAGGGGGGGGGAGCTTTTTTGTGTAAAAGCGGAATATGTCTACAATATAATATATGAATAGAATGGAAATATAAGTGAAATTCTGTTGAATTTATTTTTAAGCGAGACAGGCTTTACAAAAAAATAATGAAACTCTGAAATTTAATAAAAAAAATGATATTTCACCTAATAAGTTCTGGATGAATTGACAATTCGAATCGAGTAATTCAGTACAGTACACATTAATAGGAGTGATTCTATGTTTTTGCTTTACGAATATGATATTTTCTGGGCATTTATAATAATATCAAGTGTTATTCCTATCTTGGCATTTGTAATTTCTGGGGCTTTAGCCCCAATTAGTGAAGGAACAGAAAAGTTCTCCAGTTATGAATCGGGTATAGAACCCTTTGGGGATGCTTGGGTACAATTTCGAATTCGTTATTACATGTTTGCTCTAGTTTTTGTTGTTTTTGATGTTGAAACCGTTTTTCTTTATCCATGGGCAATGAGTTTTGATGTATTGGGCGTATCCGTATTTATAGAAGCTTTAATTTTTGTGCTTATCCTAATTGTTGGTTTAGTTTATGCATGGCGAAAAGGGGCATTGGAATGGTATTAGCTCCTGACTATTCATACAATAAAAAAAAGAAAGGAAAAAAAGAGATGGAGACAGTTATTAATTTGATTGAGTTTCCATTAGTTGACCAAACAATCCCGAATTCCGTTATTTCGACTACATCGAATGATCTTGCGAATTGGTCAAGACTATCCAGTTTATGGCCACTTTTGTACGGTACTAGTTGTTGTTTCATTGAATTTGCTTCATTAATAGGCTCACGATTCGATTTTGATCGTTATGGATTGGTACCAAGATCGAGTCCTAGGCAAGCGGATCTTATTTTAACAGCTGGCACAGTAACAATGAAAATGGCTCCCTCCTTAGTAAGATTATATGAGCAAATGCCTGAACCAAAATATGTCATTGCTATGGGTGCCTGCACTATTACAGGGGGGATGTTCAGTACCGATTCTTATAGTACCGTTCGGGGAGTTGATAAACTAATTCCTGTAGATGTCTATTTGCCAGGCTGCCCACCTAAGCCAGAGGCGGTTATTGATGCTATAACGAAACTTCGTAAGAAGATATCTCGAGAAATCTATGAAGATAGGATTGGGTCTCAACAGCAAAATAGATGCTTTACTACCAATCACAAGTTTCATGTTCGACGCAGTACCCATATTGGAAATTATGATCAAAGATTGCTCGATCAATCACCAGCTACTTCAGAGAGATCTGATGAAACTTTTTTCAAATCCAAAAATGCAAAATTTTCCCACGAATTGGTGAATTAGGCAAATCCATTTTCTTTGTAACGAATAACAAAGGTCAATTTTTATAAATTTCATTGTAAATACGAAATCGTCATAGAAATAAGAATGTGGGAGAGATCAAGAAGATGCAGGGTCGTTTATCTGTTTGGCTAGTCAAGCATGAGCTAGTTCATAGGTCTTTGGGTTTCGATTACCAAGGAATAGAAACTTTACAAATAAAACCGGAGGATTGGGACTCCATTGCTGTCATTTCATATGTATATGGTTACAATTATTTACGCTCTCAGTGTGCTTATGATGTATCGCCTGGCGGATTGTTAGCTAGTGTGTATCATCTTACGAGAATACAGTACGGTGTGGATCGACCGGAAGAAGTATGCATAAAAGTTTTTATCCCAAGGACGAATCCTATAATTCCGTCCGTTTTCTGGATTTGGAAAAGTGCCGACTTTCAAGAACGGGAATCCTATGATATGTTGGGAATTTTTTATAATAATCATCCGCGTCTTAAGCGTATTTTGATGCCTGAAAGTTGGATAGGCTGGCCTTTACGTAAAGACTATATTACTCCCAATTTTTATGAAATACAAGATGCTCATTGAATGATAAAAAACTAATGTTTCCTTTTATGATTATATGACACGACTCTATATTGCCAGTCAAGTGATCCTTTTTTTATGCTCCAAATGAATGGGCCATAATTTATATTATGAGTGGGTTGGGTTAAAAAATAGTTTCATTTTCAGTGAGATTCCTGGGTTTCTTTTATAGTATATCATATCTATTTTGGATGGATGTAGGCAGTAGAATAAATTTAAAAGGTTTTATGCCATGAACTTTGTTTTGTACCACACATATATTAGATAGACCACATACCATACCCGTAAAGTAACATACGCGGGAATGAAGAAATAGAATAGGAAAGAAAATGAAAAATTCACCAAAAGGGGTCGAATTAAAAATGGAATTTGTACTGTATCTGAAATATATTCTGTTTATTTCCATCCTTCAACTCCTTTTTTCTTTTTTTTTTTTTTTTGAATGAAAGATAATCTAAATTTTTTAGTATGGAATACCTATTTTCATAATACTTATCTATAAAAAAGGAGGTATATTTCTCTATATTTAGATGAATAAGTATGTGTCGTATTATAAAACTATAAAAAGTATGTCCAGTCATTTTTATGAATTTGACTGATATAAATTAATTACATGTCAGGAACCAGATTTGAACTGGTGACACGAGGATTTTCAGTCCTCTGCTCTACCAACTGAGCTATCCCAACGACTACTTTTTATTCTATTAGAGGACTCATGTTTATGTCAATTCCAGGGACTAAGTACGATTTTCATCGTACTTACGTCCCTGGAATCTTTTTGGTCTTAAAAAAAGAAGACTTTCTTTGATAAGTGTAAGGATAATGATACGGACTATGAATGATTCCATAATGGGGATTACTTGTCCATATATGTAGATTTGCACGTATATCGTATCTATCCAACTCCATATTTGTTTAAATTCATCTGGAAACAATAGAGTGAATGTAAAATGTAGCGAATTTTGAACCACCAGCGGAGCGGAAAAAGTGAGGAAATAAAATTTGTTTTTATTGGGGATAGAGGGACTTGAACCCTCACGATTTATAAAGTCGACGGATTTTCCTTTTACTATAAATTTCATTGTTGTCGATATTGACACGTAGAACGGGACTCTCTCTTTATTCTCGTCCTATTAATCTTTTTTTTGTTTTAATGATAAATAAGACTCTGGAATGAATGATTTAATCACTGAATATCCGATTATTCGTTCCACTTTCATTGGCATGGATTCACAATAAGTCGTAAATTTTTCATAGAATCTATTTTATATAAATTCTAGATTAAGGTCGTCATTATTATTAATCGTTTAATATGTCAGTATGTATATGTACGTATTAGATATATAGGGTCATCCTTCCTTTCTGTAATTAGGATAGAAATATTCCTGCTACCAACGCAAACAACTTCATTCGTTAGAACAGCTTCCATTGAGTCTCTGCACCTATCCTTTTAAAATTATTAGTTTATAATTGATATATATATAATGGTATAATAGAATATGGAAAATCTAAAATATATAGAAAATCAAAAATTCTAAATATAGAAATTTTTTTTTCTGAAGCCAAGGATTTGGCTCAGGATTGCCCATTTTTAATTCCAGGGTTTCTCTGAATTTGGAAGTTAACACTTAGTAGGTTTCCATACCAAGGCTCAATCCAATCAAGTCCGTAGCGTCTACCGATTTCGCCATATCCCCCTTTGAGTTGAGACCCTAATTTGCCCATTGAATTAATAAAATATCAATTCATATATCGAAAAAGTATATACTTTTCTATTTAACCTCTTTCATTCCATCTCTATTGAATAACCTATACTTTTTTTTTGTTCAAATTAAAAAAGATTCTATCATTGATATATCTACAATTCAATATAGATAGATATATTTGGCATCGAATCTATAAGTTCTAGATTTTTCATTTTTCCATTCTTATTTAGAATACTAGAACGATCGATACTCCCCCTTATTTTTACGCTACCATTTTCTGATCTGAATGAAATAAGAAGAATACCTAATTATGATCTGGATTTCATATTTCTCTTTATTAGACTCTTTTTTTATATTTTTTTATTAGGTAAATCCCAAAAAGGAACGAAATCAAAATAGAATAAAAATATATAATAAATGAAATAGGAATTAAATATATATATTTGTTATAAAATGAAGAAATAGAATATAAAAAAATTTCTATTGGGTATTGATGTTAATGATCTTTTATATAAGGATCTTTTTTTTATTCCTATTATATATCCTTATTATATATAATGATATATTCTAGGATTGAAATATAATAACATATAAATAAAAAAAAAGTAGAAATTTATTAATAAGTAATTGTTAAAATAGAATTAATTAATATATAATAAAACAAAAATAACAACTAGAAATATACAGTAACTGAAGTCTTTGTGGTTTATTAAGTTCCTATGCACTATTTTGCACTATTTCTATTCTTTTTATGTAAGCCTGCTTAGCTCAGAGGTTAGAGCATCGCATTTGTAATGCGATGGTCATCGGTTCGACTCCGATAGCCGGCTTTTTTTTTTCACAATTGATCGATAATTTATCCAAATATTGAAAAAACTCTTCCCCCCCCCCCCCTTTTTTTTTTTCAAAATAGCTTGTCTTTTATGTCGTAACAACCTTCAAGTATGAATAAAAAAAGCATTGGAGAAATTTAATTAGATCTCTATAAAAAAACCATAAAATGTAACCTTAACTTCTTTTCTTATATTATCTGTCTTATATATACTTATATATATAATCTATCTGAATATGAATACAATATATTGATATAATTCTTTTTTTTTTTTAGGAACAACATTCTACTTTGTAGTACTTCAGTAGATTTCTTTTTTTTTTTTAGTTCAGTTTTAATTTAGATTTTTTATTTAAATATTGAAATTTACGTTTCAATAAAAAAAAAGGAGTTTTTATGTCTCGTTACCGAGGACCTCGTTTCAAAAAAATACGCCGTCTGGGAACTTTACCGGGACTCACTAGTAAAAGACCTAGATCCGGAAGTGATCTTAAAAACCAATTGCGTTCTGGGAAAAGATCACAATACCGCATTCGTCTAGAAGAAAAACAGAAATTGCGTTTTCATTATGGTCTGACAGAGCGACAATTACTTAGATATGTGCATATCGCTAGAAAAGCAAAAGGATCAACAGGTCAAGTCTTATTACAATTACTCGAGATGCGTTTGGATAACATTATTTTTCGATTGGGTATGGCTTCGACCGTTCCTGGAGCCAGGCAATTAGTTAATCATAGACATATTTTAGTTAACGGCCATATAGTAGATATACCAAGTTATCGTTGCAAACCTCGAGATATTATTACTACAAAAGATAAACAAAGATCAAAAGCTCTGGTTCAAAATTATATTGACTCATTCTCCCGCCAGGAATTGCCGCAACATTTGACTGTTGATTCATCCCAATATAAAGGATTCGTAAATAAAGTAATAGATAGTAATTCGGTGGGTTTAAAAATTAATGAGTTGTTAGTCGTAGAATATTATTCCCGTCAGATTTGAGCCTACCGAAAACAAAGTTCGGAAAACTTTCCCCCCTTTTTTTTTTTAACAAAGTCAATTCAGAGCCTGGATCTCCTTTTACGTATTACAAAAGGATACACCGGAAGTTAAGACCGGAATTGGCAATCTTTTAGGCACTTTGTTTTTTATGTACACGGAATCTCTTAAAAGTCTTATTGTTGGGAGAGGAATTCTTTTATTCATTGTTATTTTATTTGATACATTGTGGTCGGTAACGTTGACGCATTAGTTGAAGTTACAAAAACGGAAAGAGAGGGATTCGAACCCTCGGTAAACAAAAGCCTACATAGCAGTTCCAATGCTACGCCTTGAACCGCTCGGCCATCTTTCCGGCATAATCTTATTATTGATCAGAAACCGACCGAATAGCGAGTTACTGCTATTATTGCAGTACAGGTATAGCCAATCAATTCTAATCTAATAGAAAAATAAAAAAAGAAAATCTTCAAAGAATAAAATATTCCTTTTTTTTATCATGATGAAATCAAAATTTCTATAATTATAAGAATCCAATCCGTAGGAAAATAAAATTCTTTATTCTTTAACTTATATGAAATAGTAATACTTTTATTCATTGTTATACTACTTAAGTAGGATAATAATTAGATAAAAATCTTTATTATTTCTTACTTTTCAAAAAAAAAAAAACGATTTGAGTATAAAGTCCATCTTTTAGTCTATTTTTATGTTATTTCGTACTGTAGAATTCCTTTGTTTGTGAGATCATCTTCCTTGGACGAGGGAAATGAGAAGAATTAAAAATGGATTGCTAATTATGCCTAGATCTCGTATAAATGGAAATTTTATTGATAAGACCTCCTCAATTGTGGCCAATATCTTATTACAAATAATTCCGACAACTTCAGGAGAAAAGGAGGCATTTACCTATTACAGAGATGGTGCGATTTGATTCTTTTTTTTTTTTTTTTTAGCCTTCAGTCTTACGATAAAGAAACATGATTCAAGATAGAAAGACAAAATTATTAAAATAAAACTACGCTTGATGAAGGTGAAGTTTGGAGATGGAACAATTCCTTCTGTCGTGTATCCTCGATTGATGCAGCCTCAGATGCTTACATTGTTGATTTTAGTATTGAGCGAAAGGTTAACCTATGGGTTCTGTATTATGGGTCATTCTTACTTACTACCAATAGGCAGCATAGGGGAAGAAGCACTACACCTAGGAATCAACAAGATTAAAACTTTGTTATAAACTACCCCTTTTCCTTATCGGTATTGGGACTAAAAAGAATGGTTAGGACAACAAACATCCATCTCGTTCGTACTTTGGATACCCGTATAACCATCGAAGATCGTTGAAGTGACTAATTCCTGAAAATAAGGGACGTTGAGGACAAAGAAATTGTTAGAGTTACCATTTTTATCCGGCACTAATATGATTAGTGTTAAGAAAAAAAGCTCTTGCAGGAAGGCTGGCTAGAAATTTCTTGTAAAAATACTAGCCCCTGTCAGTTCATAATGAGAAGAGTGAAATTTCACTTCCATGGATTATTCACTTTAGAGTACTATGCACAGAAGGGAGGAGCCGTATGAGATGCAAATCTCACGTACGGTTCTGGAACGGAGATTCTTTGAATAGAATAAACGACCGTAACGGATGTCGGCTCAATCCGAAGGAAATTATGCGGAAGCTTTACAGAATTATTATGAAGCTATGCGACTAGAAAGCGATCCCTACGATCGAAGTTATATACTCTATAACATAGGACTTATACACACAAGCAACGGAGAACATACGAAAGCTTTGGAATATTATTTTCGGGCACTAGAACGAAATCCGTTTTTACCACAAGCTTTTAATAATATGGCCGTGATCTGTCATTACGTGCGACTATCTCCACTATAGAAATAAGGAAAAAAGATCAAATTGACTAGTAAATACTAGAAAAAAGGCTTTCTACATATGCATCGTCCAAAACAACGATTTTTAGAAGCTGTAGCAAGGAAAAATACTTCGTAGGAACCCAAACCTGAAAAAAAAGAGTATGGCCTATATATTTATATTCTATGGATAAAGGATACAATTGATAAAGAAAGCACCGTAAAGATTAATTAGCTTTGGATCGATACAATAAGAACTGCTTACTTATCTCATGATATGAGAGTTAGGAATCCACTTATGTAATAGAGTTGATCCACTAAAGTATTGAGCAGCGGTGTAGCATCAAATCCCAAAGATAGTAAGTTTTCTTTCTTATGTAAGAAAGTCTTTTTCAAAAATTCTATATGAATTACATCTATGAAACCGAGATAGTTACCTTTCATAAACTGATAATAATAATTATATAGGGGGATACCTATATTTTATTCTTCTGAAATGAAGGTGGGAGAAAAGATAAAACTGATTTATTATTTATTGATTTAAATTAGAGTTTAAAACTTATGTAATTAACTTCTTGTGGTTAATCCAAGAAAATAACAAATGGATTTCGGAAAAATGGAATTCAGTTAAATAAGGTAGATTAAGATGGGTCGCCAAAAGAATTAATTGGGAGCCGTATGAGATA